GTAAGTGGTAGTGACAATTCCAGTAACAATTACATTTCTAGTTCCATTTGTGGTAAAAGTGTAAATAGTAGTAAAAAAGCCGGAAGGAGTATACGACAAAGTTCTACTAATCTGGATGTAACTCAAAAATACAAGCATTTGTGGGTTCAATGCGAAAATTGTTATGGATTAAATTATAAGAAATTTTTTAAATCAAAAATGAATCTTTGTGAACAATGTGGATATCATTTGAAAATGAGTAGTTCTGATAGAATCGAACTTTTGATCGATCGGGGTACTTGGGAGCCTATGGATGAAGACATGGTTTCTCTGGATCCCATTCAATTTCATTCGGAGGAGGAGCCTTATAAAAATCGTATCGATTCTTATCAAAGAAAGACAGGATTAACCGAGGCTGTTCAAACAGGCATAGGGCAATTAAACGGTATTTCCGTAGCAATAGGGGTTATGGATTTTCAGTTTATGGGGGGGAGTATGGGATCCGTAGTCGGGGAGAAAATTACCCGTTTGATTGAATATGCTACTAAAGAATTTCTACCTCTTATTATAGTGTGTGCTTCCGGAGGAGCACGTATGCAAGAAGGAAGTTTGAGCTTGATGCAAATGGCTAAAATATCTTCTGCTTTATATGATTATCAATCAAATAAAAAGTTATTCTATGTACCAATCCTTACATCTCCTACTACTGGTGGGGTGACAGCCAGTTTTGGTATGTTGGGGGATATCATTATTGCCGAACCCAATGCCTACATTGCCTTTGCGGGTAAAAGAGTAATTGAACAAACATTGAATAAAACAGTACCCGAAGGTTCACAAGCGTCTGAGTATTTATTCCAGAAGGGTTTATTCGATCTAATCGTACCACGTAATCCTTTAAAAGGCGTTCTGAGTGAGTTATTTCAACTTCACACTTTCTTTCCTTTGAATCAAAATTAGAACATTAAGTCCATTATTTTGAGCAAACAAGTAATTTGTTTATCGGAATACAAGTGAAATTTAGATGAATGGGTTTTCTTTGTTGACATAAGATCTAATTGTATAACGAATCAAAAGTCACATAAAATCGGAAATCTGATCCTTTTTCTATATTCCTGATTATTGATCAAGAAGTGTCTATTAACAAGATAAAAGATGAAATTCTTTTTTTCGTGAAATTAGGCAAATAAAAAAATCTTCTTCTCGTCATATATAATTAAATTAAAATGAAAGTCTAGAAAATATAGTATAGAATTTTTTATCTTTCTATTCTATAGCGTACGATAATCCTATTTTGACTAAGAATCCCTGCTGGATGGGATTCTAACAAACCCTTGAATCAATATAAATAGAATCTAATTCATTCAAAAAAACTTTTTGCTTAGTGAATGAAATTCGAAGACAAGAGCAAAAAATGAAGAAAATAATATCTCATCCATATCCTCTCAAATTTTTCATGTAGAAAGATGAAAAACTACATTATATACTCACTTAGACTTAGATAGTAGATACTTATATTTTTTTTTTTTAATAATTAATTCTTATTCTTAATAGATATACTTATTCTTAATAGATATAGATATTAATAAAAATTTTAAGTAGTAATAATTCCAATTTATAATTATCAAATTATAATCAAATTCAAATTATTCTAATATAAATATTATATTATTTTTATATTTTTTATTTATATTTTTTATTATATATATAAGTAAGATATAAGTATAATAAATAATAAATTAATTAAATATATATAAGATATAAGTAAGATCTTTATATATATTATATTATATTTATATATATTATATTATAATTATTATATTATAATAATAAGATAAGATATCTTTATATTATAAATAATAAATATAAAATCTAAATAATAATAACAGGTACAAATAGTAAATCGAGGTACCCATTCTATGACAACTCTTAATTTTCCCTCTGTTTTGGTCCCTTTAGTGGGTCTAGTATTTCCGGCAATCGCAATGGCTTCTTTATTTCTTCATGTTCAAAAAAACAAGATTGTTTAGAGCCGAGGGCGCAAAATCTTATTTTTTTTTTTTTTTTTTTTTTCAAAACTGACGCTTGTATCATAACACAGATATCCATTTAGCTAAATATGGTATAAGAGGCTTCCGTCGAAATCTCCCCAAAATGCTATTAGCTAGTTTCAAATAGACCCGAATCGGTGAATAGCTGAACTGTAAAGTTGGTCTATCTATATACATGTGGCTATCTTTAGTGAGTCATACGAAGGGTGTGTTATTAGTTTAGATCTAACCAATTTAATGAATTACTCCTAAAGGTTCACATCAAACTAGTGCTAGTTGATGCGAGTTACTTCGGAAATAAACGGCAAATTCATTTGGGGTATTCTCTCAATTCCAAAAAAAGCAACCGGATCAAGTATGAGTTGTCGATCAGAACATATATGGATAGAACCTATAACGGGGGCTCGAAAAACAAGTAATTTCTGCTGGGCTGTTATCCTTTTTTTAGGTTCATTAGGATTCTTGTTGGTTGGAACCTCGAGTTATCTTGGTAGAAATTTGATATCTTTATTTCCGTCTCAGCAAATAGTTTTTTTTCCACAAGGGATTGTGATGTCTTTCTATGGGATCGCGGGTCTTTTTATTAGCTCCTATTTGTGGTGCACAATTTCATGGAATGTAGGTAGTGGTTATGATCGATTTGATAGAAAAGACGGAATAGTGTGTATCTTTCGTTGGGGATTCCCTGGAAAAAATCGTCGGGTCTTCCTCCGATTTCTTATAAAAGATATTCAGTCCGTCAGAATAGAAGTTAAAGAGGGTATTTATGCTCGTCGTGTCCTTTATATGGATATCAGAGGCCAGGGAGCCATTCCATTGACTCGTACTGATGAGAATTTTACTCCACGGGAAATGGAACAAAAAGCTGCTGAATTGGCTTATTTCTTGCGTGTACCTATTGAAGTATTTTAAGAAATCGGCTGATAAATTAATGCTTTCTTGCGGGAGGGCAAAAAAGCAAGAATCCTCTTTTTCTATAACATAACTTAATTGAGGTTTCTTCAGAACATTCATTCGAGTCAAAGCAGACATATATGGAACAAGTATAAAAAAACTTTTTTGGGGGATCTTTTATATGTATCGAAATATACACATACACAACTCAATTATATTATATATTAAATAAAAAAATAAGAAAAAAAGAAAATCTCATAATCAACCATTCCGAAATAAGGAAATTCCCCCCTTTTAGTTGTTGGAATTGAAACTTTAGATTCAGATAGATCGTATCTTGTAATTTTTTTGAAGCTTCTTTTTAGACTTTTTGTGCTCCTTAATGACGAAAAATTTGGATCTCTTATAATATAATGTGGCCAATTTATTTATGTCGTTTTTTGTCACTCATTTTTCACAATATTTTTCAGAAAATTACCTCAATTATTCTATCGATGACTACTCATAGTCAGTTAAATTTTTTCGAAATATTTGAGGTTTTTTTATATAATGATAGAAAAGCAGAATGATAGAAAAGGGGTTCTTTTGTCTCAAAATCTGAATACTATTCATATTCATTATTTAAAGTGGTTTTTCCGGGCATTCATCGAAAAGAGATATATGCTTCGAATTTGACTGATTGAGATATAGGGAAACAATTTTTATTATATTATTTATTCATATCATATATATTCATTCGAATTTTTCATCTTTTTCCGTATTTTTTTTTCTAGATTCAAGGCCTAACCACGAAATCACAAATAAAAAAGAGTGAATAGATTCATAGGTTTGATAACTTGTAATAGAACTGATGCGTGAGAGAAATATTAGATTACATCGAGTCGACGAATGAGATGGGTTCATTAACAATTCACAGATGAAAAAATGGCAAAAAAGAAAACATTCACTCCTCTTTTATATCTTGCATCTATAGTATTTTTGCCCTGGTGGATTTCTCTCTCCTTTCAAAAAAGTCTGGAATCATGGGTTACTAATTGGTGGAACACTAGGCAATCCGAAACTTTTTTGAATGATCTTGAAGAAAAGAGTATTCTAGAAAAATTCATAGAATTAGAGGAACTCCTCTTCTTAGAGGAAATGATCAAGGAATACTCGGAGACACATCTACAAAACCTTCGTATAGGAATTCACAAAGAAACAATCCAATTAATCAAGATACACAACGAGGGTCGTATTCATACGATTTTGCACTTCTCGACAAATATAATATGTTTCATTATTCTAAGTGGTTATTCTATTTTGGGTAATAAAGAACTCGTTATTCTTAACTCTTGGGCTCAAGAATTCCTATATAACTTAAGTGACACAATAAAAGCTTTTTCTCTTCTTTTATTAACTGATTTATGTATCGGATTTCATTCGCCCCATGGTTGGGAACTGATGATTGGCTTTGTCTACAAGGATTTTGGATTTGTTCATAATGATAAAATTATATCTGGTCTTGTTTCCACTTTTCCAGTCATTCTAGATACAATTTTAAAATATTGGATTTTCCGTTATTTAAATCGCGTATCTCCGTCACTTGTAGTGATTTATCATTCAATGAATGACTGAAAAATTATCTACCTAATCCAATTATAATGTTTCTTACTTTGCAGTTGTACATAAGCAAAGCATTGAAAATCGCTTTCTATTTCTACCCATCCCGGAGATTCATCCTATATTCCTATATATATTAATCGAGTCAAAACAAATTATTCCAGTAAATAACAGAATCGTGGATAGGAAACTCCATTAGTGACCTACCCAAATTTATTGTATAAATATATTTTCGGGATCAATGGTTGGACCATGCAAACTAGAAATACTTTTTCTTGGATAAAGGAACAAATTACTCGATCTATTTCCATATCGCTCATGATATATATCATCACTCGTACATCCATTTCAAATGCATATCCCATTTTTGCACAGCAGGGTTATGAAAATCCACGAGAAGCGACTGGACGTATTGTATGCGCCAATTGCCATTTAGCTAATAAACCGGTGGATATTGAGGTTCCGCAAGCGGTACTTCCC